AGCGGTTTTTTATCATTCAATGAGCATCTTGGCATTTCCCTTCTAGATGAAAAAGAGTAACTGGACTTTCATTCGTATTGTGGAGGGGCTAAAATAAAAAAAGAAAAAGAGGTTCTCATTGCTATTCCCCAATTGGGAAGATATCATATAATATACATTTCGTATGAGCAGATCCTGTCCTTCCACTCTTTGATTGAATTCTTTTAGCTAATTTTTTTTAGCTATTAAATTTGAGATATATACAAAAATTTAACATACTTTTGGAATAAGAAAAGTATGAAAAGAGAGTAAAAAAATACAAATGAAAAAGAAAGTAAAGAATATCTATTCCGATCCGTCTCAATGAATTAATTTCATTTGTATGAGGTATGAATATCTATCCGATACATTATTCACGTGTCAGGAACCAGATTTGAACTGGTGACACAAGGATTTTCAGTCCTCTGCTCTACCAACTGAGCTATCCCGACCATTTCTCGTGCATCATCTTAGCAGAATACTTGTATCTATGTCAATGAATTTCTTAGATCTTCAAGAAGAAGACTTTCTTTGTTTGTAAATGTAAGTAAAAAAATATGGACTATGAATAATTCAATAACGGAGATTCCTTAAACATATATGTTCATATTGTATTATACAAAACAAATGAGATTGGATTGGAAAAAGATACGAAGATTTCTATTCGTATCCATTTGTGAAAGAACAGAGTGAATGAAATGAGAAAGATATTTCAGTTTGTTTAAACTGAGCTCCACTGATGAAAAAAAAAAAAAAAGAAAGAGGATGAGGATAAATAAAAAGTGAGGAAGTAAAATGGGCTTTTTATTGGGGATAGAGGGACTTGAACCCTCACGATTTAAAAATTCGACGGATTTTCCTCTTACTACAAATTTCATTGTAGTCGGTATTGACATGTAAAATGGGACTCTCTCTTTATTCTCGTCCGATTAATCTTCTAAAGATCTATCAAACTCTGAAATGAATCATTTGATCACTGAATATTTGAATTCGATTATTTTTTCAACTTCAATTAGAATTGATTCACAATAACTCTTCCATTTTTCATATATTTTTTGATCTCTATTATTCTAATTAATAGAATAATAGAAATGAAATAGAGGGTTTCTATAGATCCTTATCTCATACTATTACTCATATTAATAGTAATCTAAATATGAAAGAAATAAAAAATATAAAAAAGAATATATTATTTCATAAGTTCATAAGAGAGTTCTACTATTCTATTCTAGAATAATTAGAATAATAGAATTCATAAATCAATTCTATTAGCTATTAGAATAGAAATAGAATATCTAATGAATATATATATACTAAAATATATAATTAGAATATAAAGAAATAGAAGATTTCTATTTTCATATCTCATATATAGAGATACAGAATAGGATTCAATCTAAGATTTGGGTTGTGATTAATCGTTTGCTATGTCAATATGTATACGTACGTATTAGGTATATAAAGTTATCCTTTCTGTCATTTCAATAGAAGGCTTTTAGCTACTAACGTAACGTAGTCAATTTCATTCGTTAGAACAGCTTCCATTGAGTCTCTGCACCTATCCCTTCTTATTCTCATTTTCCATCGTTTTTTCTCTCAAAACAAAGATTTGGCTCAGGATTGCCCATTTTTAGTTCCAGGGTTTCTCTGAATTTGGAAGTTACCACTTCGCAGGTTTCCATACCAAGGCTCAATCCAATCAAGTCCGTAGCGTCTACCAATTTCGCCATATCCCCCTTTCCTTTGAGACAAGGATCCAGTTGGAATTCCATCCAACTCTTTCATTTATCTTGACACTATTTAATTCATTAGGTAATGATTCCTATATCGAAAAAGTGTATGCTGCTATTTTATTTTTTTGCCCACCCTCTATTCTATATTCTATCATTTCATCTATATTGGATGAACCTTATTTGTTTCAATACGAAATTATTTTATCATTGATGTATCCGCAATTCAATATGGATAGATATATACCACATATATATATATGCCTTTCCTCCTCCTTCATTTTTACAGTGCAGCTTGGAGTAGTGGAACGGTCGATATTCATTCTTTTTTTTTCATTTCAAAATATAAAAATAGAATTTAATTGATATATTGATATTTTATTTTCATATATATGAATATGGAATAGAATTTCTATTTAGATCTAGTATATATCTAAATAGAATCTAAAATATATAACATATAACTAAAAAAGAGAATAAATTTAAATAATCAAAATAAACAATAAATGAAATAAAAAAAGAAGAAGAATCACTAGGTAATAGCTAAGATCCGATAGTTTCCTGTATTCCTATACACTATTGCTTTTATATCCGCCCGCTTAGCTCAGAGGTTAGAGCATCGCATTTGTAATGCGATGGTCATCGGTTCGATTCCGATAGCCGGCTCTTTCTCTTTATCAATTTTTTTCTTTCCATGATTTAAAATCTCTACTCTCGCTTTCTCTAAATGTCGAGTCACCGATCTATTATGT